GTTATTGTAGCTTAACATAAAGCATGGCACTGAAGACGCCAAGATGGATATTAATCACCCCCAAAAACACAAAGATTTGGTCCTAATCTTAATGTTACTTTTTACTAAACCTACACATGTAAGTATCAGCAAACCAGTGAAAATGCCCTAAAAGTCACATCAGACAAAAGGAGTTGGTATCAGGCACGCCATGACAGCCCAAGACACCTTGCTTCGCCACACCCCCAAGGGTACTACAGCAGTGATTAACCTTAAGCAATAAGCAAAAGCTTGACTTAGTTATAGTAAAACACTTTAGGGCTGGTAAATCTCGTGCCAGCCACCGCGGTTATACAAGAAGCCCAGAGCAACAATAATACGGCGTAAAATGTGGCTAAACCAAATCCACCAAAAATCTAAGGCTCACCTACACCAAACTGTCATACGTAAAGTATTAATTAGACCAATACGAAAGTAGCCCTAGTATACAAGACAATTTGAACCCACGATCGCTAAGACACAAACTGGGATTAGATACCCCACTATGCTTAGCCCTAAACTTAGATATTTAAAACACAAAAATATCCGCCAGAAAACTACGAGCAAAACGCTTAAAACTCCAAGGACTTGGCGGTACCTCAAACCCCCCTAGAGGAGCCTGTTCTGTAATTATATTGTCCACGCTAAACCTCACCATCCTTTGCCAACCCAGCCTATATACCACCGTCACAGCCTACCTTATGAAAGCTAAAAAGTAAGCCAAATAGCTCCAACAGCTAAAAAGTCAGGTCAAGGTGTAGCTAATTAAGATGGAAGAAATGGGCTACATTTTCTACTATAGAAATAACTACGGAACAGAACCATGAAACATGATCTAGATAAAGCAGGATTTAGTAGTAAACTGAGAACAGAGAGCTCAATTTAAAACGGACCTGAGGTGCGCACACACCGCCCGTCACCCCCATCAACAATAATACTAACCGTAAATAACATCCCATAAACAAAAACAGATGGGGTAAGTCGTAACAAGGTAAGTGTACCGGAAGGTGTACTTGGACCACAAAATATAGCTTAATACAAAGCATTCAGCTTACACCTGAAACATACCCACTAACCAGGGTTATTTTGAGCAAAATCCTTAGCTCGACCAACCACCACCAACCCAACAAACCAAATATATCACACAAACCAAACTAAAACATTTTCACCTTAATCCTAGTATGGGCGACAGAAAAGATCATCGAAGCAATATAAAGAAGTACCGTAAGGGAAAAGTGAAAAAAATGAAATGCACTTTAAGCAAAAAAAAGCAAAGATTAACCCTTGTACCTCTTGCATTATGATTCAGCCAGCAACACCTAAGCAAAGAGAACTGAAGCTTACGTCCCCGAAACTAAGTGAGCTACTCAAAGGCAGCTAACAACCCAAAGCTATTATCATCTCTGTGGCAAAAGAGTGACAAGACCTTTAAGTAGAGGTGAAAAGCCTAACGAACCTAGTGATAGCTGGTTGCTCAGTAAAAGAGTGTAAGCTCAACCCTAAATCTTCTAAAAACAACTAAAAGTTACAAGGAAAATTTAGGAGCCATTCAATTAGGGTACAGCCAAATTGAAATAGGGTACAACCTAAAATGAAGGATAAGACATTCAACTTAACCTATGTAGGCCTTAAAGCAGCCACCCCTAAAGAAAGCGTCAAAGCTCCACCTTCACAAATATAAACAACAATCTATTCCTCAAACAACACTGAGCCACTCTACTAAAATAGAAGAACTTATGCTAAAATGAGTAACAAGAAGACAAACTTCTCTTTTTACGCTAGCTTAAATCAGAACAGATAACCTACTGATTATTAACAACTACCATAAAAACAATAATACTAAACACAACATATAAAATAAATTGTTAACCCAACACAGGAGCGTAAAACAAGAAAGATTAAAATCTGTAAAAGGAACTAAGCAAACAAAGAGCCCGACTGTTTACCAAAAACATAGCCCCTAGCAACAATAAGTATTAGGGGTGATGCCTGCCCAGTGACATTGTTCAACGGCCGCGGTATCCTAACCGTGCAAAGGTAGCGTAATCACTTGTCTTTTAAATAAAGACTAGTATGAAAGGCTAAACGAGGCCCTACCTGTCTCTCACAGACAATCAGTGAAATTGATCTCCTCGTGCAAAAGCGAGAATACAAATATAAGACGAGAAGACCCTGTGGAACTTCAAATAAACCATCAATTTACACCATCCCCAGCCCAGATGGGCCCACAAACTAACTTAACATTTGATGCATATTTTTGGTTGGGGCGACCTCGGAGTAAAACAAAACCTCCGAAAATAGAACAAAACCCTTTACTTAGCAAAACAACTCAAAGTGCCCACAGCAAAATGATCCAATACATTTGATCAACGGACCAAGCTACCCCAGGGATAACAGCGCAATCCCGCCACAGAGTCCCTATCGACGGCGGGGTTTACGACCTCGATGTTGGATCAGGACATCCTAATGGTGCAACAGCTATTAAGGGTTCGTTTGTTCAACGATTAAAGTCCCACGTGATCTGAGTTCAGACCGGAGTAATCCAGGTCGGTTTCTATCTATAAATAAATCTTTTCCAGTACGAAAGGACCGAAAAGATAAGGCCCATAATTAATACTAAGCCTTAAACTTATACTAGTGAACACAACTAAACTAATAATAAGAATAATTACACAACCCAAAATAAGGGCTAATTGGGGTGGCAGAGCCGGGTAATAATGCAAAAGACCTAAACCCTTTATCCAGGGGTTCAACTCCCCTCCTCAATTATGTACATACTATTATCCAACTTACTATCCCCCCTAATATACATAATCCCCATCTTAATCGCCGTAGCATTTTTCACTTTAATTGAACGAAAAATCCTAGGTTACATACAACTTCGAAAAGGCCCCAACATTGTAGGCCCATACGGCTTATTACAACCTGTAGCCGACGGAGTAAAACTATTTACAAAAGAACCTATCTACCCAACAAATTCATCCAAAATACTATTTATACTAGCCCCAACCCTAGCCCTACTACTAGCCTTATCAATCTGGCTACCACTACCAATACCATTCCCCCTCTCCGACCTAAACCTGGGCCTCCTCTTCCTAATCTCCATTTCTAGCTTCACAGTATACTCAATCATATGATCAGGTTGAGCTTCAAACTCAAAATACGCCCTAATAGGAGCCCTACGAGCAGTAGCACAAACTATTTCCTACGAAGTAACTCTTGGCATCATCCTCATTTCAATAATCCTATTCTCCGGTGGATTCAACATACAAACCTTTATAACAGTACAAGAACCAATATTCCTAATTTTCTCCTCATGACCCCTAATAATAATGTGATATATCTCCACCTTAGCAGAAACAAATCGATCACCATTCGACCTCACAGAAGGTGAATCTGAACTTGTATCAGGATTCAACGTAGAATATGCCGCAGGCCCATTTGCATTACTATTCCTAGCAGAATACGCTAACATCCTAATAATAAACACAATCACCACTATTATATTTCTCAGTTCATCTCCCACCAATAACCCACCAGAACTACTCACCATACTACTAACTTTAAAAACTATACTACTATCAACAGGCTTTCTATGAGTACGAGCCTCCTACCCACGATTCCGATATGACCAATTAATATTTCTACTATGAAAAAACTTTCTACCAATTACACTAGCACTATGCCTATGACACACTTCCATAATTACCACCTTTGCCGGACTACCCCCAATACTCTAGGATACGTGCCTGAACTAAAGGGTTACCTTGATAGGGTAAAAAACAGAGGTTTAAACCCTCTCGTCTCCTTAGAAAAATAGGACTCGAACCTACACCTAAGAGATCAAAACTCTTCATACTTCCACTATACTACATCCTAGTAAAGTCAGCTAATTAAGCTTTTGGGCCCATACCCCAAAAATGTTGGTTTAAACCCCTCCTTTACTAATGAACCCACATGCAAGCCTAATTATTACTTCAAGCCTAATCCTAGGGCCAATAATTACAATCACAAGTAACCATTGAATCACAGCATGAGTAGGTCTAGAAATCAATATACTAGCAATTATTCCACTAATCGCCAAACAACACCACCCACGATCAACCGAAGCCTCAATCAAATACTTCTTAACCCAAGCAGTTGCCTCATCACTACTCCTATTCTCCATCATCAACAACACTTGATATTCAGGACAATTCAACATTACACAACTATCTGACACTACATCAAGCACGATAATCACCGCCGCCCTGGCAATAAAACTAGGATTAGCCCCATTCCACTACTGACTCCCAGAAACCCTACAAGGAACTACAACAATAATAACCATAATCCTAACAACCTGACAAAAACTAGCCCCACTATCCTTATTAGTAATAATCAACCAATCCCTAAATACATCATTATTAATACTACTAAGCCTACTTTCCATGGTAGTTGGGGGATGGGGGGGTTTAAACCAAACCCAACTACGAAAAATAATAGCATTCTCTTCAATTGCCCATTTAGGGTGGATAATTATAATCCTAACCCTATCAATCAAACTTACACTACTAACATTTTACACATATATTATTATAACCGCAACAACACTACTAACAATTAAATCACTAGAAACTAACAAAATATCTACAATAATAACATCATGAACAAAACTGCCCATCCTTAACGCCATAATAATACTAAGTTTAATATCACTAGCAGGCCTTCCACCATTAACCGGATTCATGCCAAAATGACTAATCCTACAAGAACTAACCAAAAACCACATAGCAATTACTGCAACCATAGCATCAATCATCTCACTTCTAAGTTTATTCTTTTACCTCCGAATCACATACTACTCAACCATCACACTACCCCCAAACATAAACAACTACTCACAACAATGACGCCACAAAACCAACCAAAAAATCTACCTACCCCCGATAATTATCATCTCATCCCTTCTCACCCCAATCACACCCACACTAACAATAATTATATAAGAAACTTAGGATAATGTTTTAAACCAGGGGCCTTCAACCCCCCAAATAAGAGCCAAACAACTCTTAGTTTCTGTAATACACCAATTAAGACTTACAAGACCTTATCCTGTATCTTCTAAATGCAACTCAGACACTTTAATTAAGCTAAAGCCTTACTAGACAAATGGGCCTTGATCCCATGAACAATTTAGTTAACAGCTAAACACCCAATCCAGCGGGCTTTTGCCTAAAAAGTTTCCCGCTAGAAAACAAAGCGGGAAAAACCAAGACACCTATAAAAGTGTATCCCCAGATTTGCAATCTGGTATGAATTTCACCACGTGGTTTGATAAGAAGGGGAATTAAACCCCTGTGAAAAGGTTTACAGCCTAACGCCTGACTCAGCCATCTTACCAGTGATTTTAACCCGATGATTGTTCTCTACTAACCATAAAGACATTGGCACCCTTTACTTTATCTTTGGCGCATGAGCAGGTATAGTCGGCACAGCCCTAAGCTTATTAATTCGAGCAGAATTAAGCCAACCTGGCACCCTCTTAGGAGATGATCAAATCTACAATGTGATTGTCACAGCACATGCTTTTGTCATAATCTTCTTTATAGTAATACCCGTAATAATTGGTGGTTTTGGCAACTGACTTGTGCCTTTAATAATTGGCGCCCCAGATATAGCATTCCCACGAATGAATAACATAAGCTTCTGACTCTTGCCCCCGTCTTTACTCCTACTGCTGGCATCATCCGGTATTGAAACAGGTGCGGGTACCGGTTGAACAGTCTACCCCCCACTAGCTAGCAACCTAGCACATGCTGGCGCATCAGTAGATCTAACTATTTTCTCCTTACATTTAGCCGGAGTATCCTCAATCCTGGGGGCAATCAACTTTATTACTACCGCAATCAATATAAAATCCCCCGCAATATCACAATATCAAACCCCGTTATTCGTCTGATCAGTAGTTATTACGGCCGTATTACTACTACTATCATTACCAGTGTTAGCCGCAGGCATCACAATACTACTCACTGACCGAAATCTAAACACAACCTTCTTTGACCCATCAGGGGGAGGAGACCCCATTTTATATCAACATTTATTTTGATTCTTCGGCCACCCAGAAGTCTACATTCTTATCCTACCCGGCTTTGGCATAATCTCCCACGTAGTAACATATTACGCCAACAAAAAAGAACCATTTGGATACATGGGCATAGTCTGAGCAATAATATCAATCGGATTTTTAGGATTCATTGTATGAGCCCACCATATATTCACTGTAGGAATAGACGTAGACACACGAGCCTACTTCACATCAGCTACAATAATTATCGCTATCCCAACAGGAGTGAAAGTATTCAGCTGACTAGCTACACTACACGGGGGTCTTATTAAATGAGACGCTGCCATACTATGAGCCCTAGGTTTCATTTTTCTATTCACAATCGGAGGTTTAACAGGAATTGTTCTGGCCAACTCATCCTTAGACATTGTATTACACGACACATACTACGTCGTAGCCCACTTCCACTATGTACTATCAATGGGGGCTGTATTTGCCATTATAGCCGGATTCACCCACTGGTTCCCACTATTCTCCGGTTATTCACTACACCAAACCTGAACCAAAGTACATTTCGGAGTAATATTTGCAGGAGTAAATATAACCTTCTTTCCTCAACACTTCCTAGGACTCGCTGGGATACCACGACGTTACTCTGACTATCCAGACGCCTACACCCTATGAAACACTATTTCGTCTATCGGGTCCTTAATTTCCCTAATTGCAGTAATTATAATAATATTCATTATCTGAGAAGCATTCTCATCAAAACGAAAAATTACAATAGTTGAACTTACAGCCACTAACGTTGAATGACTACACGGCTGCCCCCCTCCTTATCATACTTATGAAGAGCCTACCCATGTACAAAACGCAAGAAAGGAGGGATTTGAACCCCCACAAGTTAGTTTCAAGCCAACCACACGACCTCATGTTTCTTTCTCAAGACGTTAGTAAATACATTACATAGCTTTGTCAAAGCTAAGTTATAGGTTTAAACCCTTTACGACTTAATGGCACACCCAGTTCAATTAGGATTCCAAGACGCAATATCACCAATTATAGAAGAACTATTACACTTTCATGATCACACCTTAATAATTGTATTCTTAATCAGCACCATAGTGCTCTATATCATTACTTTAATGATAACAACAAAACTGACACACACCAACACCATAAATGCTCAAGAAGTAGAAATCATCTGAACCATCCTACCAGCCATCGTTTTAATTACCATCGCACTACCCTCATTACGTGTTCTATACTTAATAGACGAAATTAATAACCCATACTTAACCATTAAAGCCATAGGCCACCAATGATACTGAACATATGAGTACACTGACTATGAAAACCTAGAATTTGACTCATACATAATCCCAACCCAAGACCTACAAAAAGGACACTTCCGACTACTAGAAGTTGACCATCGTATAGTAGTCCCAATAGAATCCCCCATCCGAATATTAATCTCAGCAGAAGATGTCCTACACTCATGAGCAATACCATCTTTAGGAGTAAAAACAGATGCTATCCCAGGACGACTAAACCAAACAACCTTTACCACAACACAACCAGGCATCTTTTACGGACAATGTTCAGAAATCTGCGGAGCAAACCACAGCTTTATACCAATCGTAGTAGAATCAATCCCATTAAAACATTTCGAAAACTGATCATCACTAATGCTCTCCTAAACACTATAGAAGCTAAACAGGACAGCACTAGCCTTTTAAGCTAGAGAAGAGAGACATCCGCCTCTCCTTAGTGATATGCCACAATTAAACCCAAGCCCATGATTGTCCATCCTACTAACCGCATGATTAACCTATATTTTAATCTACCAACCAAAAATCATATCATTTCTACAGATAAACAACATCATTCATAACCCAAAACTTCAAAACACAAACCCGTGAAGCTGACCATGAACTTAACAATCTTCGACCAATTCTTAAGCCCACAAATCCTAGGACTCTCACTAATAACACTAGCCATTATTATATCTCCAACAATATGACCGGCCCAAAATAACCGATGGTTAACTAATCGCCTATCAACCCTACAGCTATGAATAACCAACATTATTACAAAACAATTAATACTCCCAATCAACAAACCAGGACACCAATGATCAATTACCCTGACATCACTAATAATCCTACTAGTAACCATTAATCTACTGGGACTTTTACCCTATACATTCACACCAACCACACAATTATCAATAAACATAGCATTAGCCGTACCCTTATGACTAGCCACCGTACTTACAGGCTTACGAAACCAACCAACAAAATCATTAGGACATCTTCTACCAGAAGGTACACCAACCCCCCTTATCCCAGCCCTCATTATTATTGAAACTATCAGCCTGTTAATCCGACCTTTAGCATTAGGAGTACGACTAACAGCCAACCTGACAGCTGGACATCTACTAATACAATTAATCTCTACCGCCATCATCACCCTAATACCATCATCACCAATACTATCCATACTAACCTCAGCCATCTTACTACTACTAACACTACTAGAACTAGCCGTTGCATTAATCCAGGCATACGTATTCGTCTTACTATTAAGCCTGTACCTACAAGAAAACGTTTAATGGCCCACCAAACACATGCATATCACATAGTAGACCCAGGCCCATGACCACTAACCGGAGCAACAGCAGCATTACTATTAACCTCAGGCCTTGCCATATGATTCCACTATAACACAACAACATTAATAACCTTAGGCCTACTTACTACACTCCTAACAATAATACAATGATGACGAGATATTGTACGAGAAAGTACCTTCCAAGGACACCACACCACACCTGTACAAAAAGGCTTACGATACGGAATAATTTTATTCATTACATCAGAAGTATTCTTTTTTATTGGCTTCTTCTGAGCTTTCTACCATTCAAGCCTTGCCCCCACCCCAGAACTAGGAGGATGTTGACCCCCAACCGGGATTCACCCGCTTAATCCATTCGAAGTACCATTACTAAATACAGCAGTACTACTAGCTTCAGGGGTAACAATCACCTGAGCTCACCATAGCCTAATAGCAGCTAACCGAAATCAATCAATCCAAGCCCTTACTATCACCGTCATCCTAGGGTTATATTTCACAGCCCTCCAAGCCATAGAATACTACGAAGCACCGTTCACAATCGCTGATGGGGTCTACGGCTCGACATTCTTCGTAGCAACAGGATTCCATGGTCTACATGTGATTATTGGATCAACATTCCTGCTAGTGTGCCTATTACGACTAATCAAATTCCACTTCACTACCGCCCACCACTTTGGTTTTGAAGCAGCCGCATGATATTGACACTTTGTAGATGTCGTCTGACTATTCCTATATATCTCAATCTACTGATGAGGCTCATACTTTTCTAGTATAACCAGTACAAATGACTTCCAATCATTCAATTTCAGTTTAACCCTGAAGAAAAGTAATGAACACAACATCCTCACTTATTATTCTAGCACTAATCATCTCAACCTTACTAATTTTACTTAACAGCCAACTATCAACAATAAAACCAAACAGCGAAAAATTATCCCCATACGAATGTGGATTCGACCCACTAAAAACCATCCGCCTACCATTCTCAATCCGATTCTTCCTCAGTAGCAATCCTATTCCTACTATTCGACCTAGAAATCGCACTCCTACTACCACTTCCATGGGCTATCCAACTAGACACACCCATACATACTCTCACATGAACCCTCACCATTCTACTTCTTCTCACATTGGGCTTCATCTACGAATGAACCCAAGGGGGACTAGAATGAGCAGAATAGGTAACTAATTTAACCTAAAATAGCTAATTTCGACTTAGCCAATCATGATTACTAAACATGGCTACCTTATGACACCCCTACATTTTACCTACTTCATTGCATTTACCATTAGTATGACCGGCTTCATACTCCACCGGACCTCCTTGATCTCAACCCTACTATGCTTAGAAAGCATGATATTATCACTATTCATTGCCCTCTCACTACACCCAATTCAACTACAAACTTCATCATTCATGCTAAACCCCATACTAGTCCTATCATTCTCCGCATGTGAAGCTAGCCTGGGATTATCCTTACTAGTAGCATCATCACGAACCCACAGCCCAAACAACCTACAAAACCTAAATCTCCTACAATGCTAAAAATTCTTATCCCAACAATCATATTAATTCCCACTACTACAATATGTAAACCAACACAACTATGATACTCATCATTAACCCACAGTATATTAATCTCACTACTAAGCCTTCAACTATTCAACCCCTCACTACAACCAATCATAAACTTCTCAAACCACAATCTAGCAACAGACCAAATATCAACCCCACTAATTATTCTATCATGCTGGCTCACCCCATTAATAATCCTAGCCAGCCAAAACCACATATCAACAGAACCCCTACCACGAAAACGAACCTTCATTGTAACCACAATCCTTCTACAAACCCTACTCATCATAACATTTTCAACCACAGACCTAATAATATTTTTCGTACTATTCGAAGCCACACTAATCCCCACACTAATAATAATTACGCGATGGGGTAACCAAATAGAACGATTAAACGCCGGAACCTACTTCCTATTCTATACCCTACTAGGATCACTACCCCTACTAATTGCTTTACTATCACTATACTCCAACATAAACTCACTCTCCATACTTACAATACAATTAAATCCCCCAACACTAACAAACTCATGAACAAACTCAATATGACTACTAGCCGCACTAACTGCCTTCATAATTAAAATACCACTATATGGCCTACACCTATGATTACCAAAAGCACACGTAGAAGCTCCAATTGCAGGCTCAATAATTTTAGCCGCCATCCTACTAAAACTAGGAGGATATGGTATTATTCGAATCATGTCAACCACTAACTTTCTATCAAAAACACCGTACTACCCATTTATAATCCTAGCACTCTGAGGAATCATTATAACAAGCCTAATTTGCCTACGCCAAACCGACCTAAAATCATTAATCGCCTACTCATCCGTAAGCCATATAGGCCTTGTCACTGCCGCAACACTTACACAAACAGAATGAGCCTATGCCGGAGCCATCACCCTTATAATTGCCCACGGACTAACATCATCCATATTATTCTGCCTAGCCAACACAAACTACGAACGAATCCATAGCCGAACATTACTATTAACCCAAAACATACAACTCCTACTACCATTAATAAGCACATGATGACTACTCGCTAGCCTAACCAACATAGCTCTACCGCCAACAATTAACCTCATAGGAGAATTAACCATCATCACCTCACTGTTCAACTGATCAAACACCACAATCATCATCACAGGATTAGGCACCCTAATAACTGCCACATACACCCTACATATATTCTCCTCAACCCAATGAGGAGAACTACCACAACACATCAAAACCATCGCACCATCCCACACACGAGAACACCTCATCATGACACTCCACATCCTACCCATAACACTTCTAATACTAAAACCAGAGTTAGTCTGAGGCCCACTCCACTCGTTCATATAGTTTTAAACCAAACATTAGACTGTGGCTCTAAAAATAGGAGTTAAAACCCCCTTATAAACCAAGAAAGTAATAATAGAACTGCTAATTCCTATTCCCTGAGATTAAATTCACAGCTTTCTTACTCTCAAAGGATAACAGCAATCCACTGGTTTTAGGAACCATCCTCTCTTGGTGCAACTCCAAGTGAAAGTAATGACTTCACTAATAATAAACTCTACCCTTCTTCTAACATTACTCATACTAACACTACCCCTAATTATACCCACGTACCCCCTCAAAGAATGATTAGTTACAAAAACAAAAACAACTGTAAAAACAGCATTCTTCACCGCCCTAATCCCATTAATCATCTTTATCCATCTAGACATTGAATCAATCATCACCAATCTCCACTGATCAAACATATTTACATTTAACATCAACATAAGCTTTAAATTCGACCAGTACTCCATTATATTCGTACCCATCGCCTTATACGTCACATGATCCATCCTGGAGTTTGCCCATTGATACATATCTGCGGACCCCTACATCACAAAATTCTTCAAATACCTACTAACTTTCCTAGTAGCCATAATAATTCTAGTAACAGCCAACAACATACTCCAACTATTCGTCGGTTGAGAAGGAGTAGGAATCATGTCCTTCTTATTAATTGGATGATGGCGAGGACGGACAGAAGCAAACCTATCAGCTCTACAAGCCATCCTTTACAACCGTACAGGAGACATTGGACTAATTCTCAGCATATCCTGATTAGCAATAAACATAAACACATGAGAACTCCAACAAATCTTTACCTACACCAACCCAATTCCACCACTCCCACTCCTTGGTTTTATCTTAGCTGCAACAGGAAAATCAGCCCAATTCGGACTCCACCCCTGACTGCCAGCAGCCATAGAAGGCCCAACCCCAGTCTCAGCATTACTACACTCTAGTACAATAGTCGTCGCTGGCATCTTCCTGCTCATCCGAATCCACCCTATCATAACTACTAATAATTTAGCCCTCTCAATCTGTTTATGCTTAGGAGCTACCACTACCCTATTTACAGCATTTTGCGCTCTCACCCAAAATGACATCAAAAAAATTATTGCCTTCTCCACATCAAGCCAACTCGGCCTTATAATAGTAACTATTGGTTTAAACCAACCACAACTAGCTTTCTTACATATTTCTATGCACGCCTTCTTCAAAGCAATACTATTCCTATGCTCCGGCTCAATTATTCATAACCTAAACAATGAACAAGACATTCGAAAAATGGGCGGATTACACAAACCCCTACCAATCACCTCCTCATGTCTAACTATTGGCAGCCTTGCCCTATCAGGAATACCATTTTTAACTGGATTTTACTCTAAAGACACCATCATTGAAACCATAAACACATCTCATATAAACGCCTGAGCCCTACTCCTAACATTAACCGCAACCTCCCTCACCGCAGCCTACAGCTTACGAATTACAATCCTAGTCCAAGCAGGACAACCACGCTTCCAACCCATGCTCCTAATTAACGAAAACCAACCCGCATCCACCAACCCGATCATCCGCCTAGCAGTAGGAAGTATCATCGCAGGACTACTAATTTCATTAAACACAACCCCAATAAAAACACCACAAATAACCATACCATACCACATAAAAACATCAGCACTGATAATAACAATCCTAGGGCTAATCCTAGCTCTAGAATTAATTACAATAACCAACAAAACCACAAAACCATCAAAATCCCACACCTTCTCAAACCTACTAATATACTTCAACACCCTAACCCACCGCTCATTAACCATAATAAATCTAAAATTTAGCCAAAACATTGCAACCCACTTAACAGACCTAATCTGATACGAAGACATTGGGCCAAAATGAACAACAAAATCACAAACCACCCCCATCACAACAACATCAACACAAAAAGGCCTTATCAAAATCTACCTTACCTCATTCCTTCTATCAATTACCATACTCCTCCTAATCTAATAGAACGAATGGCTCCCCAAACCAAACCACGAACCAAATCCAACACAACAAACAAAGTTAATAACAAACCCCAACCAACAACCAAAAACACCACATACCCATAATAATAAAACCACGACACTCCAATATAATCCACACGAACATTAAACAAACCATCAGCATCCACCACAACATCCCCATACCCCTCCAAACTTCACATGTTAAAGCAAATCACAATTGCACCAACAACTAACAAAACATAACCAACCGTATAAAACAAATCTCCATAGTCACGCCAAGCCACAGGATAAGGGTCCCCTGTCAACGCCACAGAATAAGCAAAAACCACCAACATTCCCCCCAAATAAATCAAAAACAACACCAAAGAAATAAAGGACCCGCCTACCACAACCAAAAGTAAACACCCGAACACTGCCCCAAACACTAAACCAACAACCCCATAATAAGGAGAAGGCCCAGAAGCCACACTAATAACCCAAAAAACAAAACAAACCTCAAATAAAAACATAAAAAACGTCATTATTTTTGCTCGGATTCTAACCAAGACTAATGATTTGAAAAACCACCGTTGTATTCAACTACAAAAACCTAATGACCACCAACCTACGAAAATCCCACCCAATAATCAAAATCATCAACAACTCACTAATCGACCTCCCAAGTCCTTCAAACATTTCCATTTGATGAAACTTTGGATCCCTATTAGGCGCTTGCCTAGCCCTTCAAATCACCACAGGATTATTCCTAGCTATACACTACTCACCAAATATCTCAACAGCATTCTCATCAATCGCCCACATCACCCGAGACGTACAATACGGCTGATTAATTCGCAATATACATGCCAACGGGGCCTCACTATTCTTCATATGCATCTACCTACACATCGGACGAGGCCTATATTACGGTTCATACCTTTACAAACAAACCTGAAACACCGGCGTAATCTTATTACTACTAACCATAGCCACTGCATTCATGGGCTACGTCCTACCATGAGGCCAAATATCCTTCTGAGGGGCTACAGTCATCACAAACCTACTATCAGCCATCCCATACATTGGCACCACAATAGTACAATGAGTCTGAGGTGGATTTTCAGTAGACAATGCTACCCTAACACGATTTTTTACCCTGCATTTTCTATTACCATTCATAATCCTAGGCCTCACCATAATCCACCTACTCTTCCTTCACGAAACCGGATCAAATAACCCAACAGGACTTAACTCAAACACCGACAAAATCCCATTCCACCCATATTTTTCATACAAAGACCTATTAGGCCTAATAATAGTACTAACCCTACTACTATCAATCGCCATATTTTACCCCAACCTACTAGGAGACCCAGACAACTTCACACCTGCCAACCCTCTATCTACCCCACCACACATTAAACCAGAATGATACTTCCTATTTGCCTACGCCATCCTACGATCCATCCCCAACAAATTAGGTGGCGTACTCGCCTTGTTACTATCTATCCTAGTACTATTCACACTACCCCTACTACACACATCAAAACAACGAACACTTACATTCCGCCCTATCACCCAGACACTATTCTGGTCATTCGTGGCCAACCTCATAGTACTGACATGAATTGGAGGACAGCCAGTAGAAAACCCATTCATTATAATTGGACAGACAGCCTCCATTCTCTACTTTTTAATCCTACTCGTACTCATACCAATCTCAAACATAATTGAAAACCAAACAACCAACCTAAACTACTCCAGTAGCTTAAACAACAAAGCATTGGTCTTGTAAACCAAAGAATGAAGGCCCCACAACCTTCCTAGAGTAAATCCCCACCCCCATCAAAAGAAAAGGATTCAAACCTTCTTCCCCGATCCCCAAAACCGGAATTTTAACTAAACTATCCTTTGAATTATTCCCTATTATTACACTTTTATCGCTCTCCCGCGCATAAGAGACATTTTATTCCCTATTATTACACTTTTATCGCTCTCCCGCGCATAAGAGACATTTTATTCCCTATTATTACACTTTTATCGCTCTCCCGCGCATAAGAGACATTTTATTCCCTATTATTACACTTTTATCGCTCTCCCGCGCATAAGAGACATTTTATTCCCTATTATTACACTTTTATCGCTCTCCCGCGCATAAGAGACATTTTATTCCCTATTATTACACTTTTATCGCTCTCCCGCGCATAAGAGACATTTTATTCCCTATTATTACACTTTTATCGCTCTCCCGCGCATAAGAGACATTTTATTCCCTATTATTACACTTTTATCGCTCTCCCGCGCATAAGAGACATTTTATTCCCTATTATTACACTTTTATCGCTCTCCCGCGCATAAGAGACATTTTATTCCCTATTATTTCTATGTATTATCGTGCATTAATTTGTTTACCCCTAGCATATCACCAACAATGTTAAACTTCAACTGTACTAAATACATTTAATGATTAATCTTACATAATAACACAGTCACGGGTAAAATAACTATCAAGTACATTAAACATAATGATACTAGAACACACTTATTCATAACTGATATACACCATGAATATCGCCACAGTATTAGGTTATACTCTTAATCTACCAACTCACGAGAAATAAGCAACCCTTGTTAGTAAGATACTACATTACCAGTTTCAGGCCCATTAACAGTTGGCGTACATAACTGATTTATACTGGCATTTGGCTGTCTTTTCAGGCACATTAAACTATTAATATTCATACAGTGCTTTTTAAAAGGCCAACGGTTGATGTGTTCTATACATTCGTCTTGTAACTAGGCATTATATGGTTTGCATGCATATAGTAGCTCTTTTTTCTCTTTATAATCTCAGGCCCACATTACTGATGTCTGCCAACTCAGTGAAACTGGACTTACGTTCAATTTGCTTGACCGAACTCACACTCTAAGCATGTGCTTATTTAATTAATGCTTGATGGACATAAAAATATTAAGAAACCCACAACACTGATTACCAACTTACACATTTCACACAAATTCTTTAGGCTAAACCCCCCTACCCCCCAAACTAGCATCAACCCGCATAACCATTTATTCTCGTCAAACCCCAAAATCCGAGAATGGGTACACTGATACAACACTAACTCCTTATAAGCTCACACTCAATTAATAACTTACATACACACCCCCCCCACATTTACCTCGTAGTACAGCACATCACAAAACACCGTACCACTACACAACACAGTACATTAGGCTATATATTGTATATATTATATATATTATATATATTATATATATTATATATATTATATATATTATATATATTATATATTATATTATATATTATATATTATATACTATATACTATATACTATATACTATATCCAAGACACTCACAATA